GCCCCCAATTTTTATGAGATACAAGATGCTTACTAAATGATAAAAATACAAAAACAAATCTGGCATTTCGACAACCAAAAATAAGAATATTCAAGGAATATCCATTCATTCTCTTATAGACCAAAAAAATAATTGGAGTTCAATCAGACACAAGAAAAGAATAATGGAAGTCCCCTTCCTATATAGGGATTGGATAGATAACAAGATTCACAACAATAATGTGGGTATTGCAAAAAAGATTTAGGTAAGGATTCATTGAGATTGTAAATTTGGAACAATACCTTTTTCGTATGAGCCAAGCCAATAGGATGAACTGAAAAAGTTCTACCTCATGAACTATGTAACGTTCACATCAATATCTATTCCATTATATTGCCGCGAAAAAGAGAGTAACATGAAAGCAAAGAAAGGAGATGCAGAAAATAGAAAGGAGATATCAAAGGAAAAAAAAAGGTCCGATTCTCTTTGTAATGTATCTGAGATTCTTTTTTAACTATTCCCACCCTTGAACTTTCCAAGACGAGACTCTTTGATCTTTCAACCATTTAATGTAACCATTCGAATAGTAGTGAACTATTAATATTCTTTTTGGAGCCCCCCCCCACAAAAAAGGGGGGTTCACTTTTTTACATATTCTATTTAATTATATGTTATATACAGAAACATATATTGGGAACATAGACCTATTCTTTACTCATCTAGTAAACATCTCCAGACACCTAGATGGATAAATAAATATGTATCAAGATCTAGACCTATAAAAAAAGATACGTATCTATTATCCACAATCCATATTCCTATTTCATTTTAATGAGATATAGATTATGGATAAAAAAAGATACTCATAAAGATTCATCATGTGCCAGGAACCAGATTTGAACTGGTGACACGAGGATTTTCAGTCCTCTGCTCTACCAGCTGAGCTATCCCGACCTCTCTTGAGGCATCATATTAATCTTATTAGATTACTTAAATCTATGTCAATGACTCTATATCAACTAAAAACAAGACGAAAAAAAAATATTCTAATTAGAATATATATATATTATTAGCATATAGAAGAATATATTATTCTTATTCCAAATAGATTCCAATGTATTCCAATACATATTCCAACCAAATACTTATGATTGTTGATTGTGATAAGAAAAAGAAAGAAAGACTCTACTCGAATCAATTTGTGAAAGATTATACTAAAAAAGACACAGAACGAATCTCAAAAATTGAAAAAAAAAAAGAGGATATGGTAAAAAGAATTAGAAAGTTAAGCGGGTCTTTTGGGGATAGAGGGACTTGAACCCTCACGATTTCTTAAGTCGACGGATTTTCCTCTTCCTATAAATTTCATTGTTGTCGGGATTGACATGTAGAATGGGACTCTATCTTTATTCTCGTCCGATTAATCAGTTCTTCCGAGGATCTATCAGACTAGGATGGAGTGAATAAATTGATCAGTGAATATGAATATTCCATTATTTCTTTAACTTGGATTTGATTCACATCTTTCATTTGTGATACACATCTTTCCATTTGTGATATAAGGACTCAAAAAGGGAGATTTCGAGTAGTGTATTCATTAATCAATTGAAATAGTATTTCAGTACAAATACGTAAACAAGTCTATATACATATTTCTGTATAGCCTTTCGAGAATCTCATTTGTACAGAAGGATTCCTTTCCTCACGCGAAAGGAAAGGTCATCAACTCCATTTGTTAGAACAGCTTCCATTGAGTCTCTGCACCTACCCCTTTCTTATTTATTTTATTCTTGCTTTCTTAATGTTTATCTCCTTTCGGAAAACGGGATTTGGCTCAGGATTACCCCTTGTTAATTCCAGGGTTTCTCTGAATTTGAAAGTTATCACTTGGTAAGTTTCCATACCAAGGCTCAATCCAATTAAGTCCGTAGCGTCTACCAATTTCGCCATATCCCCTTTTTTTCCTTGCGATTAGAATCGGATTAAGGTGTCTTTTTTAGAATTATGTCGGAACTGTAGAATTTATTAGAAAAATATTCCGCTATTGAAAAACGTTTCCACCCCATCTTATTTTATTTACCTTCTTTCATCTATATCGGATACCCAGATTTTGTCGAATCTGAAATAATTGTATTATTTCTATATTCGCAATTCAATATACATAGATAGATACCATATATCTATATCTTTTTTATAGCCTCTTACTTCTAAAAATTTATTCATACATCTTGTAATACTCGAAGGGTCGATTTTTTTTCGTCTTAGTTTTTACCTTTCCGAAGGAAAACACGGAATCTTTCATTATGATCTGGATTGGGTCTTTCTCTTTCTTTCAGTTAGTAATTCAGATATCTTTTTTTATTTGATTTTTTCAAATAAAATACAAATTCGATAGAAATATCGAATTGATAATTACTTTTTAGAATTAATTCTGTATATAAATTGATAATTCTTTATCTTATATAATTAAGATTAATTAAAGGATATAAATATATGGTCAAATTTATCCTGATAATCCAATCTTTTATGGATAGATTATGGATAGATTTATCCATATTAAATCTTAATGGATAAGAATATTCGAAATTCTAGATACTATCTATATTAGTATATAATATATTACTATATATTATTATATATATATGTATTACTATAATTACTGTAACTGTAATGGAATTATTCCAAATTCTAAATAAAAGAAATGAAATATAGTTTTTTTGCTAATTTTATTAGAATATTCTATTTGTAAAAATTGAATTATGTTATGACATATTCATTATCTTCGGAATAGCAAATTGCGAACTGTTAATAACTAAGATCCTATTAGTTTATTTAATTCCTATGCAAGCGCATTCTCTGTTATATGAGCCTGCTTAGCTCAGAGGTTAGAGCATCGCATTTGTAATGCGATGGTCATCGGTTCGATTCCGATAGCCGGCTTTTCTTTTTTTGTTGTTTTATTAAAAAAAAATGGATAATGTCTTTTTTTTTTTACGAATCACAAATTGGTGCAGTTCGATCTCTGTAGAACAACTCAAGAAACAAACCTCCTATTTTCTCTATACAATAGAATAAAGTTCAGATATTGATAGAATTCATCCAATTCTTCTTTGTACTACAATGCTTTTGTGAATTGCGCTTCATTTCTCATATCATATTTGTCATTTAGTTTAGTTTTAATTTCTATTTTAAATTTTTTAATTAAAAAGGGAGTCTTTATGTCACGCTACAGAGGGCCTCGTTTCAAAAAAATACGCCGTCTGGGGACTTTACCTGGACTAACTAGTAAAAAGCCTACAGTCGGAAGCGAATTTAGAAACCAATCACGCTCCGGTAAAAAATCTCAATATCGTATTCGTTTAGAAGAAAAACAAAAATTGCGTTTTCATTATGGTCTTACAGAACGACAATTGCTAAAATACATTCGTATCGCCGGAAAAGCCAAGGGGTCAACCGGTCAGGTTTTACTACAATTACTTGAAATGCGTTTGGATAACATACTTTTTAGATTGGGTATGGCTTCGACTATTCCTCAAGCCCGCCAATTAGTTAACCATAAACATGTTTTAGTTAATGGTCGTATAGTAGATATACCAAGTTATCGCTGCAAACCTCAAGATATTATAACAGCGAAAGATGAACAAAAATCTAAAGCTCTGATTCAAAATTCTCTGGATTCAGCCCCACGTGAGGAATTGCCAAACCATTTAACCCTTCATCCATTCCAATATAAAGGATTAGTAAATCAAATAATAGATAGTCAATGGGTTGGTTTGAAAATCAACGAATTGCTGGTTGTAGAATATTATTCTCGTCAGACTTAATACTAACTAAAAAAACAAGAGTTTTGATACGAGAATTTTAGCTCATTCAGGTATCATATACATGGATATAGGACGATTTGCATTCCCCGTCCACTTTTTCCAGTATTTTTCATATTACAAAAGAGATTGGAATTGAAAATTCATAGCAAATAAAGTTGGAATAATAGTATCCATTGTCATTTGAGATATTGCAGATTGATGAATTAACGGAGAGAGAGGGATTCGAACCCTCGGTAAACAAACAGCCTACATAGCAGTTCCAATGCTACGCCTTCAACCACTCGGCCATCTCTCCCCCATGATCATTATGGCCCAGAAACCGGAGCAATAGTGAATGATTCATATTCCATTTTTGGATAGGCGCCCATATAAATAATCAATTCGACCTATACGAAATAATCTTTTTTATTTATAAAAAAAAACCAACTTCTAGGCCGTAGGCTAAAAAAATTCATTAATGAGTCCTTTTTTACGTTATTTCGTACTATTTGTATTGTACAATTCCTTTGTTTGTGGGATTCGTTTTTCTCACGCGATAAAGAATTCAATTTTCGAATGGATTCCTACCTATGCCTAGATCTCGGATAAATGGAAATTTTATTGACAAGACCTTTTCTATTGTAGCCAATATCTTATTACGAATAATTCCGACAACCTCGGGAGAAAAGGAGGCATTTACTTATTATAGAGATGGTGCGATTTGATTATCTTTTTTACCGATCTCAGTCTTATGAGACTGACACATTATTTTATTCGTAAAAAAATGGAAAAAAACCGACGCTTGCTGAAGGTGAAGTTTAAAAAAAAAAAATTCCTTCTGTCGTGTATCCCCGATTAATGCAGCCTCATATGCTTCAATTATAAATTTTTAGTATTAAGCGCAAGGTTATCCTATACTATGGAGTTAGATTAACCTTACTCCACTAGTAGCAATAGGCGGCATGGGGGAAGAAGCACTACGATTAGGAATCGACAACACGAAAACTTTGTAAAAAGATTCTTCCTTTCTTTTCGGGATCGGAACTAACAAGAATGGTTGGGACAACAAGCATCCATCTCGTTCGTATTTTTGGATACCCGTATAACCAGCGAAGGGTGTTGAAGTGACTAATTCCGGGAAATTAAGCGGCGTTGAGGACAAAGATATTGTTGGAGTTACCCTTTTTATCTAGTACCAACAAACTTGATGTTAAGAAAAGATCTTTTACAGGAAGGTTGGCTAGAGATTTCTTGTAAAAACACTAGCTCTGCACAGGTGATAATGAGAGAGAATACTGGAATCTTTTTTTGATTTAATGTATTCATCTTTTTTTATCATTATACACATAAAGGAGGAGCCGTATGAGATGAAAATATCACGTACGGTTCTGGAACGGAGATTCTTTGAACTGAATGACGACCGTAACGGATGTCGGCGCAATCTGAAGGAAATTATGCGGAAGCTTTACAGAATTATTATGAGGCTATGCGACTGGAAATTGATCCCTATGATCGAAGTTATATACTTTATAACATAGGCCTTATTCACACAAGTAACGGAGAACATACAAAAGCTTTAGAATATTATTTTCGGGCACTCGAACGAAATCCGTTTTTACCCCAAGCTTTTAATAATATGGCCGTGATCTGTCATTACGTGCGACTATCTCCACTATAGAAAAAGAAGGCTTTGTACATATATATCGTCCAAAACTACGATTTTTATCAGCTGTAGCAAACAAAAAAACTTTATAGAATATAAAAGTAAAAAAAAAAATGAAGAAATAGAGATATGCCTAGATACCTTTTTTTCTCTGGATAAAAGATCCAATTGATAGAGGAAGCGCCGTAAAGATCAATTGGCGAGGTTTTAGGCCGAGACAATAAGAACTGCTTACAACTTATATCATGATAAAAAATGTATCATGATACAAAAGTTAGGAATCCACTTATGTAATAAAGTTGATCCCCTACCCTAAGGTTTTGAGCAGCGGTGTAGTATCAGATCCCACAGATAGTAAGTCTTTTTTTTTTTTCTTATGAAAAGTAAAAAAAAGTCTTTCTCAAAGATTCTATAGACTATAGAAATGTCATATTAGAAAGTATATGATATATGAAATTGAGATAGTTACCTTTCAGAAAATTAGAAAGTGTTAATGTCGATGTGTTATTCTTCGGAAGGTAGGAGAAAAGATAAAACTATAAAAAGAAAAAGAGATGAAACTCTTTTTTAATCAAAATTCAAGTTTGAAACTCATGTAGTTAACCTATTTCATTTTCTTTTGGTTAATTCCAGAAAAAATGGAACAATTGACTGCTGAGCCGTATGAGGCAGGAAACTCTCAAGTACGGTTCTAAGGGAAGGAATTTACTCACCTATTCCGACCGCGGAGAACAGGCCATTCGACAGGGAGATTCCGAAATTGCTGAGGCTTGGTTTGATCAAGCCGCTGAATATTGGAAACAAGCTATAGCCCTTACCCCCGGTAATTATATTGAAGCACAGAATTGGTTGAAGATCACAGGGCGTTCTTAATTTAATAAAAACACTCTTTTTTTTCTATTTAGATATTTATTATCCTAAATATCATTTATTATCCTAAATATCCTTATATATATCTTATATATATATTGTTTCCATATATATTATTATATTTCATATTTATCTTACTAAAGAATTTTATTAATATAATATATTATTCTATTTTGTTTAGAATATTTAATGTATATTTCATTTCAATGTATATTTTTTGTAATTAAAGGTTTGTTGTCTACTTCAGTTCAATAAAACTGAAAATTTAGAATATAATTGTATTATATATATTATAAGAATAGAATTATATTCTATAATTCTATTAGGCTATAGTTATAGTCAATCAAAAAATTCCATTATATCCCTTCTAAAAAAATTGTTCTATTTCCTCTGGTATTTTGTAGAGATAAATGGTATGTGGATATAGCAGAGAATTTGCCTCTTTTCTGTTATTCAAACTAAAAGTGAAACTAAAAAAAGAGAACTCAAAAAAAACTAAAAAGAAATAGCAGTATGTCCTCTAGCAATGCTGATGACTACTCACGTAATTGGAAATAGAGTGCATAATAATATCTTCTATTAAATTAAATTATTTAATAAGACATAAAATGAAATAAATTCCATCTTTGAATTTCTAATTCAAATCTGAATCCCCTAGCCTAGGTTGCACAAAAAAATTATTGAATTTCAATTCAAAGTCCAGAAGGAGTTTTAGAGGATTCAAAAAGGTCCGTTAAGCGCCTATATCTTATGTCATAATAGATTCGAACACTTGCCCCGGATTAACTTCCGGATCATAATTGTTCTAGTGAATAACTAAAGAAAAAAAAAATTGGAATAGATAGATGGGAGATAGAATAGAAAGAAACTCAATAGAAACATCTCTCAAAAGTTCACTAATTTTTTTTATATTGGCAGGTCTCTTTGTATGTGTTGTCCGGAAGGAGGAGGACTCAATGATTATTCGTTCGCCGGAACCAGAAGTAAAGATTTTGGTAGATAGAGATCCCGTCAAAACTTCTTTCGAGGAATGGGCAAAACCCGGTCATTTCTCAAGAACAATAGCTAAGGGACCGGATACTACTACTTGGATCTGGAACCTACATGCTGATGCTCATGATTTCGATAGCCATACTAGTGATTTAGAGGAGATTTCCCGAAAAGTATTTAGTGCCCATTTCGGTC